TACGAATTAGTGAATCAGGCAGGGTTCATTTGTACAGAATAAGAAACAGTGGGTCAATCATTAACAATTTCATTGTCAATGTGAAATATTCATACAAATAAAAATGTGGGAGAAATGAAGAAGATGCAGGTTCATTTATCTGATTGGCTAGTCAAGCATGAGCTAATTCATAGATCTTTAGGCTTTGATTGCCGAGGAATAGAGACTTTACAAATAAAAACCGAGGATTGGGATTCCATTGCTGTCATTTCATATGTATATGGTTATAATTATTTACGCTCCCAGTGTGCCTATGATGTAGCACCAGGCGGATTTTTAGCTAGTGTGTATCACCTTACGAAAATACGGTATGGTATAGATAAACCAGAAGAGGTATGCATAAAAATATTTGCTCCCAGGAGTAATCCTCAAACCCCGTCAGTTTTCTGGATTTGGAGAAGTGCTGATTTTCAGGAACGGGAATCTTATGATATGTTGGGAATTTCTTATGAGAATCATCCTCGCCTTAAACGTATCTTGATGCCTGAAAGTTGGATAGGCTGGCCCTTACGTAAAGACTATATTACGCCCAATTTCTATGAAATCCAAGATGCTCATTGATTGATAAAAAACCCCTTTTTTATCAATCAATGAGCATCTTGGCATTCCCCTTCTAGATGAAACAGAATAACTGGACTTTCATTCATTACTATTCCCCAATCGGGAAGATATCATATAATATACATTTCGTATGAGCACAATAGGATGATTCTGCACCATGAACTTTGTACCTCGCACATCACTTAGTGGGGACCTCAGAAAGTAACTTGAGCAAGAGTGACAAAAAAATATGAAATTTGAAAGAAAAGACAGAAGAGACGAAATGAAGAAATGCAAAATGAGAAGAATCGGAGTTTCTTTGTACTATGTCTGAAATACATCCTTTCTATTCCTATCCTTCCAATCTTTGATTGAATCCTTTTAGCTAATTTTTTTTAGTTATTAGATTTGAGATATATACGAAATTTTCACATACTTTTGAAATAAGAAAAGTATGAACAGAGAGGAAAAAAATGAAAAAGAAAGTAAAGAATATCTCGTCTCAATGAATTAATTTCATTTGTATGAGGTATGAATATCTATCCGATACATTATTCACGTGTCAGGAACCAGATTTGAACTGGTGACACGAGGATTTTCAGTCCTCTGCTCTACCAACTGAGCTATCCCGACCATTTTCCGTGCATCATCCTAGCAGAGTACTTATATCTATGTCAATGAAAAGAATTAAAAAATAAAATCTTAACAAATTGGACCTAGCCCCTGAATTTTTTAGATCTTCAAAAAGAGGACATTCTTTGTAAATGTCAGGAAAAAGATATGGACTATGAATGATTCAATAACGGAAATTCCTTGAACATATATATATATATGTTTATATCGTACTATACAAAACAAATGAGATTGGATTGGAAGAAGATACGAGGATTTTGATTCGGATCCATTTGTGAAAGAACAGAGTGAATGAAATGAGAAAGATATTTCATTTTGGTTAAACTGAACCACTGATGAAAAAAAAAAAGAAAGAGGATGAGAATAAATAAAGAGTGAGGAAGTAAAATGGACTTTTTATTGGGGATAGAGGGACTTGAACCCTCACGATTTAAAAATTCGACGGATTTTCCTCTTACTACAAATTTCATTGTTGTCGGTATTGACATGTAAAATGGGACTCTCTCTTTATTCTCGTCCAATTAATCTTCAAAAGATCTATCAAACTCTGGAATGAATCATTTGATCACTGAATATTTGAATTCGATTCTTTTTTCAACTTCAATTGAAATTGATTCACAATAACTCTTCAATTTTTCATAGATTTTTTGATCTCTATCATTCTAATTAATATATAATATTAATAGAAGATTATAATAGAAATATAAGATTTCTATTTTCATCTATAGAGCTATGTTCAGTATGTATACGTACGTATTAGGTATATAAAGTTATCCTTTCTGTCATTTCAATAGAAGGATTTTAGTTACTAACGTAACGTAGTCAATTTCATTCGTTAGAACAGCTTCCATTGAGTCTCTGCACCTATCCCTTTTATTCTCATTTTCCATCTTTTCTCTCAAAACAAAGATTTGGCTCAGGATTGCCCATTTTTAGTTCCAGGGTTTCTCTGAATTTGGAAGTTACCACTTAGCAGGTTTTCATACCAAGGCTCAATCCAATCAAGTCCGTAGCGTCTACCAATTTCGCCATATCCCCCTTTCTTTTGAGACAAGGGTAATTTCATCCACCTCTTTCATTTATCTTGGGACTATTGAATTCATTAGGTAATGATTCCTATATCGAAAAAATGTATGCTGCTATTTTCTTTTTTTTCCACCCCCTATTCTATATTCTATCATTTCATCTCTATTGGATGAACCCTATTTGTTTCAATACGAAATTGATTCTATCATTGATGTATCCGCAATTCAATATGGATAGATATATCCCACATATATATGTGCCTTTCCTCCTCCTTAATTTTTACAGTGCAGTTTGGAATAGTGGAACGGTCAATATTAATTCTTTTTTTTTTCATTTCAAATTCTAATTTCATTGATATATTGATATTTTATATTCATATATATATATATGAATATGGAATTTAATTTCTATTTAGATATCTAATTTATCTATATCTAAATAGTTTTCTTTTCTATTTTCTAAATAGAATCTAAAATATATAACTAAGAAATATAAGAAATTTAAATAATCAATAAATTAAAAAAAGAAGAAGAATCACTAGGTAATAGCTAAGATCCGATAGTTTCCTGTATTCCTATACACTATTGCTCTTATATCCGCCCGCTTAGCTCAGAGGTTAGAGCATCGCATTTGTAATGCGATGGTCATCGGTTCGATTCCGATAGCCGGCTCTTTTTCTTTATCAATTTTTTTATTTCCATGATTGAAAATCTCTACTCTCGTTTTCTCTAAATGTCGGGTCACCGATCTATTATGTCATGGTAACTTGCAGCTATAGCTATGAATAAAAAAGTTGACTAGAACAATTAGATCTCTACAGAAGAAATTGGAAAATGTAACCTTCGCTTTAATTTCCTATATATATATAAAATCCGAATATTGATAAAATTTCTTTTATTCTGTTTTGTAGGACTTTAGTAAATTGAGTTTTGCTTTGCTGATCCTTTAGTTCAGTCTGAATTTATATTTTTTTGTCAAATAAAAGTGAATCAAAAAGGAGCCTTTATATGTCTCGTTACCGAGGACCTCGTTTCAAAAAAATACGCCGGCTGGGGGCTTTACCGGGACTAACTAGTAAAAGACCCAGATCCAGAAGTGATCTTCAAACCCAATTGCGCTCTGGAAAAAGATCACAATACCGTATTCGTTTAGAAGAGAAACAGAAATTGCGTTTTCATTATGGTCTGACAGAGCGACAATTACTTAAATATGTGCATATTGCTGGAAAAGCCAAAGGGTCAACAGGCCAGGTTTTACTACAACTACTTGAGATGCGTTTGGATAACATCCTTTTTAGATTAGGTATGGCTTCGACCATTCCTGGAGCCAGACAATTAGTTAACCATAGACACATTTTAGTTAATGGTCGTATAGTGGATATACCAAGTTATCGTTGCAAACCCCGAGATATTATTACTACGAAGGATAAAGAAAGATCGAAAGCTCTGATTCAAAATTATCTTGTTTCATCCCCCCACGGGGAATTGCCAAACCATTTGACTATTGACTCCTTACAATATAAAGGATTTGTCAATCAAATAATAGATAGTAAATGGATCGGTCTTAAAATAAATGAGTTGTTGGTCGTAGAATATTATTCCCGTCAGACTTGATTCTAATGAAAATAAAAAAGCAAGGTTCATACCAATTTTGACTCCTTTCGCTGAAGTAAATAGAGCACCTCGTGCCCTGTCTCATTCATGTATCAAAAAAGGATCGGCAATAGAATTCTTTTTCTTTTTTTCAATATCAATATGATATCTCTATTTGTATTTTACCTATCACAGGGATTAATTAGGGATAGAGAATGTCTATTAAATAAGGGTCTTATCATTAGAATAATGATATCAATTCTTATTTTATTTGATACATTGTAGTCGGTAACGTTGATGAATGAAAAGAAACGGAGAGAGAGGGATTCGAACCCTCGGTAAACAAAAGTCTACATAGCAGTTCCAATGCTACGCCTTGAACCGCTCGGCCATCTCTCCTACAGAATTTTATTCTTGACCAAAACCCGAATGAATAGCGAGTCCTTCATCTTAATTGTAGTACATGTATGACCGCCCGATGGTTCCATAAGAAGAAATTTCTTTTCCAATTTCATATTTATCAACAACAACTTCTTTCATCAGCTAACCCATGGAATTCATGAATCGTCCGACGAATCTTTCTATTTCAATTGTATGGTGTGGCACATACACGTTATGCAAACAAAAAGGATGGTTACTTTATTTGAATATTTGAATTTGATTTTATCATGGAATGAGTATTCCATTCTTTTCCTTTTTGGATCATAACCAAATCAAAACTTCTCGAGTTATCAAAATCCATAGTAAACTTGGTTATTCAACTTAGATGAATATAGTAATAGTCATTGGTATACTACGAAATTGGAATGAAATCTAATCTGATTCAACTATTTCATTTCATCTTTGTCCAAAAGGGGGACACCACATTTTTTCCAATTAGTCTGTTTTTATGTTATTTTGTACTGTACAATTCCTTTTTTGTGGGATTGTTTTCCCCGAAGGGGGATGAGAAGAATTATAGAATGAATTGCTAATTATGCCTAGATCTCGAATAAATGGAAATTTTATTGATAAGACCTCTTCAATTGTAGCCAATATTTTATTACGAATAATTCCGACAACTTCAGGAGAAAAAAAGGCATTTAGCTATTACAGAGATGGTGCGATTTGATTTTTTCTTGTTTTTTTTTACCCCTCAGTTTTACGAGAAAAAGAACGTAGTTAGGAATA